AACTTGAGCTTAATTTTTTTTTTTTGAGCTTGGAAGGCTCATAGTTTGTATAACTTAAAACTCAAAGCTTGACTTAGTCTTTGAGGGCTTTGAAGGCCCTAAGTTTTTATAACTTAAAGCTCAATATTAACACTAAGCTTAAAGAGGGGGCTAGTAATATGATTAGGTTTATGTGTAATAATTTAAAGTTTATTTTAAGTTTCTTAAATGGTGCTCTTGAGGATGAAGACGCTAGTATTAAGGTAGTCAAGATAAATCGTATATAGAAAAATAAACTGATAAAAGAAGAAGATAGTAAGAAGATTAAGACAAAATTATGAGGGGAGTTTGATAACAAGGTTATGGTTATTAATTTAGGTAAAAACCCTGAAAAAGGAGGCAGGCCTCCTATAGAAAGAATAGAGGCTGAGATTAAAAATGATAGGTAGGATTTATTGATAGTGAAAAGTTGGTTTAAGTAAAATAGTTGAGACAAATTTAGTAGTATAATTAAGGAAACTAAAATAATAGCGTACATAATAAAGTACACTAGCCAGGCTCAGGAATTTAGCAAGAGGGTTGATAATATTCAGGATAAGTGGGCAATAGCGGAGTAGGCTATAATTTTACGTATCGAGATTTGGGTTAGGCCTCCAATAGCTCCTACTAAGGCAGATATAAAGATAAAGAAGTATAGTAGAGATAAGATAAGGTTTGTTTTTATGATGAAAAAAATTATAGTTAGAGGGTTTATTTTTTGTAAAGTTGTTAGAATTGCGGTTAGGGGCCAGGACATACCGTCTACTACCGCGGGTAGTCACTGATGGCATGGTGCAGCGGCTGCTTTTACTATAAGTACAGCAATAGGGATTGTTAAGGAGGATTGAGAGTAAGCTTGCATTGAAGAAAATACGATAAAAAAGGTGGAGGCTACAGCTTGAACAAGGAAATATTTTAGAGCTGACTCTACTGAATATTTATTTTTTTTGTTAATAATTAAAGGAACAAAGGATATTAGATTTATTTCTAAACCCAATCAAGCTATAAACCAAGAGTTGGCTGACATAGTGATTAAAATGGAGGTTATTAAAGATATGTAAAATAAGGAGTAAGCGGGGTGTAGTAGCAATTAAAAGTTGTTGGGTTAAATGCCCTTTTAGTAGTAAAAGAAATTACACACTCATTATAATTAAATGGCCCTTTTGAGGAATTTTACTTTTTAACAGGGCGTTTGGGTTAAAGGTTAAAGTCAGAAAGTTTAAAACTTTAGATTGCAAGTCTAACACTGCTTATGCTCGGGCTATTTAAAATAGGGGGTACGCTAACCATCGGGCGCACCCAGTATCTGTTTTCAAAACGGACTGTATAAACGGCTACAAGCTTACTAGGTCAGTCATTTTAGCTAGCATGGGATTAATAAGGAAGTACCTAAAATATAAAAAAGTTAAAATTTGGCCAAAAGCTGAATAAGGCTCTTCTACAGGTTTTATACCGATTCAGGTTAGTAGCAGGATAGTAAATACTAGTAATCAAAACATTAATTTGTTAACAGGATAGAATCTACATCTTTTTATTCTTGCTACAAAGGTTATAGGTAAAGTATAAAGGATAAGAACTGATAGTAATAAGGCTAGAACACCCCCCAGCTTATTTGGGATAGACCGTAGAATAGTGTAAGCAAATAAGAAGTATCATTCAGGTTGAATGTGCTGGGGGGTAACGGAAGGGTTAGCCATAATAAAGTTTTCGTTGTCTCCTAAGTATAAAGGGTAATAAAAAATAAGTAAAATAAACAAGAGAGTAACTATAAATAGGCCAATTAGGTCTTTAGTGGAGAAGTATCTATTAAATATAATTTTTATATTATTAGAGGATAAGCCTAAAGGGTTTCTAGATCCTGTTTGGTGGAGAAAAGTAATATGGGCTACTACCAAGGCAAGTATTATGAAAGGTAATAAGAAATGAAAGGTAAAAAACCGAGTAATTGTAGGGGCTCTTACTGAGGAGCTCCCTCAGATGAATTGTAGTAAGGAGGGTCCGATATAAGGTACTTCTGAGAATAAGCTAGTGATTACTGAAGCACCTCAGTAAGATATTTGATTAATAGGTAGGACATATCCTATAAAGGCTGTGGCTATGCATAACAATAAGATGGTAACTCCAATAAATCAAACATGGGGGTATAAAAAGGAGCCGTAGTATAAACCACGACCGGTATGGGTGTACAAAGCAATAAATAGCAAGGAGGCCCCGTTTGCATGGGTGTAACGCAGGACCCAACCTTTGTCAGTAGTTTCTATTATTTGGGATACTAATTGAAAAGATCTGTCTATACTAGCTGAATATACAACGGCTAAAAGTAACCCGGAGATTAACTGAAGCACTATAATTACAGAGAGAAGAGAACCAAAATTTCACATAGTAGAGATATTTGCGGGGGCAGGCAGGCTTACTAAAGTTTTTATAAAAATTTTTATAAAGGGGTTTAATTTAGGGATAGATTTTGTCATTAAGGGTGGGACGTTCGTAAGGGGCCGTCGTAATTAGAAATAATTTTTGCCACGGCCACAAGGGCTATCAGTAAGTATAAAATTAAAAATATAACGGCAGCTAAAGTATAAAAGGAGTAGATCTTTCTATAAGGCATTTGGCCTATATTTAAATTAGAATTTATAAGGAGGTAAGCAGATCTTGTTAAACCAATTTTTTTTATAGGCACTATAATTAATACGGAGAGTAAGATAAATATAAGTGGGATGATAGGTGGGGTGGTAAAATAGATGTACTGGTTAGAGGCGAGTGAGGACACATAAGCATAGACTACTATTATCGCACTCACAAAGATTAATAAAAGGATATAAGCCAACCAAGAAGTTAATAAATTTAGGTAAATAGAAATTGAAATTAGGGTAGCTTGCGTAAGAATGACTAAAGTCACTATCAGAGGTGTTTTAGAAAAAATTAGTATAAGTGAGAGGGCAGAGGATATTAAGGTCATTACAAAAAGTAGTTTAACCAAAATAGTAGTTTTGGGTACTACAGATAAGTAGTTCTTTTTGAGCCCAGGGGATCTATCTTAGTTTACAAGACTAAAGTTTTATATAAACTACAAGGGCTTAATGACAAGACACCTAATAATTGCGGTAGTATTTGGTTTGTTTGCAGGACTATTCAGGTTTGTTATAAATTATAGCCATTTTTTAAGAAGTCTTTTAAGACTTGAGTTTTTAGCTTTAATAGTTTACTGGTGGCTGGGGTTAGTATTAACTGGATCAGGGGGAGATCTTTTTTTGAATTTGTTTTATTTATGTGTGAGGGTATGTGAGGGTTCATTAGGACTGTCTTTACTGGTCAAGAGTGTACACAGCCATGGCTCTGACCGTATAAAAAGATATAGATTTATAAGGTGTTAAGGGTAATTAGGAGATTTTTAGGAGTAGTAGTGGTTAGTAAGGTTTGGGGCGAGGTAGTTTTTTTGGGTTTAGTTATAAGAGGGGTATTATTAGTAGTAAGAGGGGACTCTGACGTGTATAACGGGTCATTAATAGGAGAGATAGACAGCGTTAGGTGAAGGTTAAGATTATTAAGTATTTGAGTTGTCACATTAGCTGTGCTAAGAAGAAAAATAGTTAAAGAAGGTAAATTCATAAAAGATTCATTTTTGAAATTAAATATGGTTTTATTAAGTTTTCTTTTAGTTAGGTTTTATGTATCAGATTTAGTATTTTTTTATTTAGGGTTTGAGAGTTGTCTAATTCCTATTTTTTTATTGATTTTAGGATGAGGGTACCAGCCTGAGCGGGCTCAGGCTGGTACCTATATATTGTTTTATACTTTATTTGGGTCTTTACCTCTTTTTTTTTTAATCATTTACTTAAGGGGGCAGGGCTTAGGCTATATATATAGGTATAGGTTAAATAGACTTAATAATTGAGTTTTTTGTTTTTTTTTAGTTATGGCTTTTTTAATTAAATTCCCCATATATTCGGTACACTTATGGTTACTAAAGGCCCACGTAGAGGCTCCAGTGGCGGGGTCTATAATTTTAGCGGGAGTCTTACTTAAATTAGGGGGTTACGGTTTAATCCGTATGTTATCTATTTGACCAAGGGGCGTTAGAATTATCGGTGAAATTTTTATTTGTTTTAGTATTTTTGGGGGATTGGTTGTAAGGGTAGGGTGTATTCGTCAAACAGATATAAAATTGCTAATTGCTTGCTCTTCGGTAGTACACATAAGAATATGCATCAGGGGTCTTTTTATCATAAATGATTGTAGCTATAAAGGGGTAATGTTTGTTATAGTGGGACACGGTCTCTGTTCATCAGGTTTATTCTATTTAGCTAATATAGTGTATGAGCGAAGAGGTAGGCGTAGAATTATAATCAACAAAGGGTTAATTAGGCTAATACCTAGTGTGTGCTTAGGGTGGTTTATTATACTATGCTCTAATATAGCAGCTCCGCCTAGACTAAATTTATTAGGAGAGATTTTATTAATTAGATCTTTAGTTAATTGGAGTTTAATGGTAGTAGTAGTAGTTATAGGTCTTTCTTTTTTTAGAGGGGTGTACAGGGTATATTTGTTTTCAGCAAGACAGCATGGAGTTTACCTAAGGAGTAAGATAGGGTTTAATAGAGGGGTAGTATTAGAGTATTTAATTATTAGGGGTCATTGGGTACCCTTGAACTTAGTAGTTTTAAGGGTAGTTTGAGTTGTATGTTAAAGTAATTTAGTAAAATACTACGGTTTGGTTGTAGAGATAGGCTGTCTCTTTAGGGTTTTTTAAAATAAAATTTATAAGAAAAATAGTTGTTTTTTGGCTTATAAAGCAAAGGATAGGGAGGTAGTAGTGACAATAAGGTTAGGGATATGAATTTAAGTTTATACGGTGCGGTAAAGGGCGCATTATGCATAATTGTAGTGTGTAAATTTAAACAATAGATTTAAGATAGAGTAAAATGAAGGGACCAGTGAAATTAAGTAAATTTTGTGTTACGCATGGGTTAAAATAAAGGAGATATAACTAAACGGGGAGTATTTACTTCAGTTCTGGGAGTAAGACTGGTGTCTATAAGGGTTAGATTTATGGGGGATCGTCAGGCATTTTCAATAAATACCGGTGTTAATTTAAAGGGGATTAATAAAATTTAGTAAAGGCTTAAAATAGGGCTTATGCCTATATTTGGGCCGAAGCCAAATGTAGTATTACTTCTATTTTTAAAAATTAAGCGTTATTTTAATAAAAAAGAACTAACGGTAGTTTATTAAATTTACAAAAAGATAATTTTTAAACAGTTAATAAGTTATTATAACGATTTTTTTGGAATTAGTAAGCATTAATTTTGGTTAGCTAGTGTTTTATGTAGGGCATCCACTATTAAGGGGTGTAGGTTTAGTAAAGAAAGGTTACTAGTAGAGGTTTTTAACATGTCTGCCGCATCAAGGTAGCCCTTTGTTTAAGGTACTCTACTTTTTAAATAGGTTTGCTGGTATAGTACACTATAGTACAAAGGTAAAATATTAATTTTAAGATACGACGGGGTCGTGTTTTTAAACTTAGTTAGCTTAGTCTTGAAAGGACTGTATGTTAATTACACCATAAAAACGACTAGGGTGTCCAATTTAATCAGTAACAATGATTTGCCTCTGTTTGGCTTTAGTCAAGTTTAAGCGTAGCACAGTTGCTCATTAAAGATTAGAAGTCTTTTTTACACTTAATAGTAATTTAGGATCTTATCTACAAATAAGATTGGTTAGGGATTACTTGGGTAGCTAGGGTGGTGTAGAGAGCACTAAATTAAATATTTTACTGTATTGTTTAGGTAAACTTAGGTTAAAAAAAATATTATAATTAGAGTTGAGCTTGGTCTTTTTATCTTAGTGTAAAGAGCACGTAAATTTTTGGTATTTAAAGTAAATAAGATGGCTGTTTTGGTGTGTTAAACACGATAAATTTTAGTTTAGCGTTGCTGTAGTTTCAGTCTATAGACTATAGTTTTATTAGTATTTTAACTAATAATTAAGTTTTATTAAAAGGGGCTTTGAATTATTTAGGTACCCGTAAGCGTGTTAGTCTATGAAATTTTGTAAGGTTTGGTAGAATAACGGCTAATAAAAGCTAATTTTTTTTTAGCCAGCAAGATGCTGTACCATCATGGGGTTTAGTGGCAGAGGGAGGGAATAAACATTAGAGTGTTATTACGATACTTTGATAGGGGGCTTTATTTTATAAAAATAAACAGAATATACTTAATATATACGGTTTAAAGTCTAAAGTTTTAATCATATGAGTATGCACAAGTATAATTTAGAGACGGGTATGTGTCTCGAAAATAGCAATAAATTGCACTTTAATAAATTTTTTTAATCGTTTTAAGGTGAGAGAGCTTGTCCCTTTTATCACTTAGTTATTAATTTTAACAGTTGCCAAATAATTAGAAGAAACCTTATATAAAAGAACGAGCCTTCTGGCTATGATAAATAAAGCTAGGAGAAGGCTTTTTATGTGAGGTTTCGCAAGGTTAAAAGATTTTTTTATAATTAAAATTAATTAGAAATGTACTCAGACTTACTGGTAAATAGCCTTTTTTATAATAAAATTATAAGGGTTATAATTATAGCCCTTATAATTTTATTATACGTCCTTCAGTGAGTTTAGATTTTTTTATATTTTTACAAGGTGTATATAGATACAGTGTGTGTAAATACAGGGTATTGAAGTGGGAGCCGGGATATTTCTAAGACAAAGATGTTAGTCTATTTGGAGAATGGGTAGAGGTTATGGGTTAGATTCAGGGCTTAGGCGATGAGAAAAAGGGGTAATAGTAAGTGTGGGCTGCTATGTCGTGTTTAAAAGGTCTATTTATTTTTAAGTTGTGATTCTATAGTGATTTTATACCAGGTTTATTACGTAATTTAAATAGGTTTAAATAGCTGTATATTTAACATTTAGGGTTAAGAGGTAAGCAGACGCCTAGCATTTAACTAAAGTAGTTTAAGAAAATACTACGGTGTGGTCGTAGAGATGTTAATTACCTTTGGTAATGATAGTAGGGAGTAAAGTTTATAGACTATTGAGAGTTGTTTTGCTAGCAATAAGGGTTGTGTGAGGATTAAGGGGACTAGTAAGGGGACTATGAGGGTGTAGATTTGTTATTGAATGGGAACTTTTAGAACTAAGCTCCGTCATAATTAGGATAAGACTTGTGTTTGATTGGATAAGACTTTTTTTTTTAAGTAGGGTGTGTTTGATTTCAAGGTGTGTTATGAAATATAGTGAGTATTACATAGAGGGGGAAGTAAATTACCTACGGTTCAGTTATCTATTGGTAGTTTTTGTGGGGTCTATGTGATTTTTAATTATTAGCCCTAATATGGTTAGTCTTTTATTAGGTTGGGACGGGCTAGGTTTAACATCTTATGCCCTAGTTATTTTTTATCAAAGTGATATTTCTTGTAATGCAGGCATATTAACTATCCTTAGTAATCGCATCGGGGATGTAGCTATTTTAGTAAGTATTGGTCTAATATATAGATTAGGTCAGTTTGATTTTTTTAAAGTTTGAGGTGGGTTTAACAGAGCACTAGTAGGTCTATTGCTGCTGGCAGCCTGCACGAAAAGGGCACAAGTACCCTTTTCGTCCTGGCTGCCAGCAGCAATAGCCGCGCCCACCCCGGTCAGGGCCTTAGTACATTCTTCAACACTTGTAACGGCCGGGGTTTATCTACTGATTCGGTTTAATAACGAGCTACAAAGTAGCGGATTAAGTAGGATTATATTAGTGTTAGGTAGCAGGACCATAGTAATAGCAGGTTTAGGTGCTTTAGTAGAGAGGGACCTTAAAAAAGTAATTGCGTTTTCTACGCTAAGACAACTAGGTTTAATAATTATTATCGTAAGGAGCGGCATAAGAGAGTTAGCTTTTTTTCATTTGATTACTCATGCTATATTTAAGTCCAGGTTATTTATATGTGTTGGTTTCATGATTCACAGAGTTAAAGGTTGACAAGATAGTCGTTCTATGAGGGGATTCCAATTAAGTAGACCAGGGCTAGGGCTAGTTTTAGGGGGTAGTAATTTAGCTTTATGTGGCTTCCCTTTTTTAGCAGGGTTTTACTCTAAAGACATAATATTAGAAAGTATATTAAGAATAAATTTAAATTGGTTAACAATGGGCTTAATAGTCATGGGGGTCGGATTGACAGTAGGGTATAGATTTCGTATTTTACGGATTAGGTCAAGTAGGAGTAGGGTTTTAAGGAGGGTTAGTAGAGCGAGGGACTTAAGGAGCCTAGTGATAAAGAGAGTTGTCGTTTTATTTTTAATAAGTGTTATGAGAGGCTTTTTTTTCTTTTGAATCTGCAGGCCCGTCATAGCTATTCCTGTATTAACTATAAAAAGTAAATTTAGTGTAGTAATAATTAGTGTGCTAAGAGGTTTAGGCATATTTAAGGGGTTAGATAAAAATCCGGGGTTTAGTAAAAAAGGATTTAAAGTATTGGAGAGGTTCAGATATAATATATGATTTATAGGGTTTTTAAGAACTAAGTTTGTCAGGGCTTGGATTTTGAGTAGGGGTAGCCAAAGGGTAAAGGTGCTGGAGTTAGGTTGGTTTGAGTACTACGGTGGATTAGGGGGTAGTCGAGTATTTATCTGGTTAAGGGGACTAGGTCAAGCTGCTCAAAAAAATAATATAGTAAGGAGCTATCTTGTAATAAGAGTTTTGGTAGTGGGGTTTTGTTTTTTTATTTAAGGTAAGTTCTTGGTATAGAGGGGTTAAGTTTAACGGTTGTTTAAAATAAGGTTTGTCTTTATAGTTGTACCGAAGTTAAGTGCAGCGCTAGCTTAAACCAGGGTTATTTTAATAGAGGGTTTAAACTTTTATTTAGTGATTAAAATAATATAATTAAAATAATATAATTAAAATAATATAATTAAAATAATATAATTAAAATAGTATAATAGGATGAAGGTTAAAAGTAACATAGCACTAAATTTTCATTTTGCTCGATGATAAGGATATAAAGTTTGAAGGTTAAATTACTATTGGTTCGGCAGGAGAGTTAATTTGCATGAAGGTTGTTAGGAGGGTAAGCTAGTAATTAAATAAAGATTAGTTCAGGCTTGGGCTTTACAAAAATGTGTTATGAGCAAGTACTTAGATTAAGTAGGTTTATTAAAACAAGGTCTTTTTTATATTGTAATTTTTGTTAACTTATACTTTTATATAGGGATAAATGCAGCTCGAGATAAGAGGGGCATAGGGAAGGTGTGCAGTGTGGGCATTGTCTAATTTTTGGTAATGAATAGGCATGAGGGCTATGTGTTAGCTTTAATATAGGGAATAACGGCTACTAGGCCGTATTGTGAGCTAGTTTACTTATTTTGGGTAAGTTGGGGGTGATAAGTTTAGTAAATAATTGAAGTTTTTGTGTTAGGGTAGGCATTAGCTTTTTTTAAGTGCAAATTAAATGTTTTATCAACTACATCCCTCTAGGCACAGGAGAAAGACCACACTAAGAGTTTAAGAGTATTGGTTTTAGTATTAACACGAGTAGGGTAATTTATTATTATATACACAAGAAATTGTAAATTTAGAGTTGCTGTAAGCTTCAGCCTAATAGCGAGTTTAGTGAGGTTTTAGTCACGTTTAAGAGTGAGAGCCAGGATTTATTAAAAGAGGCAAGACCATTAAAGGGTTATGAGCCCATCAGCTTTTTTAGCTTATCTTTTAATAGACTCAGGTTAAGTCAGGTTGGTGAGAATACTGAGGAATAAATTTTAAATAATTAAAAAAAAAATTATTTTTTAAAAATTAGTTTTTAGGATTTTTAAAAAATTAAATTTTAGTTAGCAAGACGTTGTGGCCCTGCTTGGGGGAAAAAAAGTTAAACGGTCTGGTGGCGCGGGCTATATTTATATTATATATATATATACTATATATATTGTACATAGTACACACTAATATTAGTGTGTACTATGTACAATATATATAGTACTAGTAATATATCTTATTAATGATGTTTACTTTATATTAGTAAATTAAATATATGCATAATATTTATTAATCTTAAAATTTTAACTGTATAAAATATACATCAGTATAATTTTTATACTGATGTATATCTTAAAATTAATAATAAGTTGTATTTTATTAATTTTTTTAATAATAACTCTATAATAATGAATATAATAATCTTTCTATCATTTAATTATTAATTGTAACAGTTGATAAATAATTATAAGAAACCTCATATAAAAGAACGAGCCTTCTAGCTATGATAAATAAAGCTAGGAGAAGGCTTTTTATGTGAGGTTTCGCAAGGTTAAAAGATTATTGTAAAATTGAGAATAATTTGTCAGGATGCTTACATTTATTCATAAATAACTTTTCTTTCACAATAAAATTATAAGGGTTATACATATAACCCTTATAATTTTATTATGTATGAATTATTAATAGTTTATACACATCTTACACTGTGTAAGATGTGTATAAACTATTATATTAATAAAATATTTATATAAAATTATAGAATATCTTTATTATAGACTATATCCACCTTACATACGTAAGGTGGATATAGTCTATATTATCATATAAATTAATATTATTAAGTATATTGTTACTATTAGTTTATACAGATATAATCATGCCTTACATTATGTAAGGCATGATTGTATCTGTATAAACTATAGTATATTATACAATATTAATCGTAATACTTTTATTACAAAAAAAAAAAAAGTTAAATGAAAGCTGAGGCTTTGGTTTAGGTCCCTCGGGCTTGCAGAATTTTTACATGTAGTCAGTAAATTAGGTTTAGTGAATCTAAGGTAAAGGTAAAAATTTGTGCCAGCACCTGCGGTTAGACTTTATTTGTGACCAAAGTTACACAGGTTTATTATTTAAAGTTAGTGGTTTATAATAGGGTGGAATAAAAAATAAGATAAACACAGTTTTGGATTAGATTAAGTAAGACCAGGATTAGATACCCTGTTATTTAAGGATACTAAGGATTAATGATACAAATTATATGGTTTGGCGGCTATTTAGTGTTTAGGGGAGTTTGCTTTTAAACGAGAAGACTCGTTTTTATTTAGTTTAGTTATGTACACCATCATTTATTTAGTTTAGTTAGGGTTGACTAGGTAAATTAGATTAATATGCTAGATCAAGGTGCAGAGTGGTTAAATTAAGTTAGCTACAATATACATTAATACATGGAACAGCCTAAATGGGGTCTAAAAAGTGGATTTAATAGTAATTAACACAGATTTGATAACCTATAAATAGCGCACAAATTGCCCGTCAATCTCATGGAGATAAGTCGAAACAAAGTAGAAAAACCGGAAGGTTTTTCTAAGGGTGAGATTTTTCACTTACAATGAAAGTTACCGATAAGGCACTCTTATATTAATAAGACTGATATGAGGCTAAGAAAGTAAAATTGCTGTACCTTTTGTATCAGGGGGACTCAAAATTTAATTTAAATAAAAATCGAGTTAAGCTGAACTTTTTATTTTACTAATAGTGGTATTGAGACGTAAAAAATTTAAGAGGTGATAAACGAACGAAGGTTATTATATCTTTTTTCTTTAATACAGAAAGGTAAGCTTTCAAATATTTTAAATTATTGTAAAATTAAAGGGGCTAGGCTTTAAACTAGCCAGGCTAGTAGTTTGTTTTAATAAACTTTTTTTATTACGGTAGGGTGTAAAGTTAAATGATATTTCAATTAGTCTAAATTGCTACTAATAATGAGTTTATTGAGTATAAGTAGAAGTTTATAAATAACTCAGGTTGGATTAAAAAGTTTAACAAAAACATTTTTATTTTTATATAAGGTAGTAAGGCCTGCCCGGTGATTTTAAACGGCCGCGGTAATTTAACCGTGCTAAGGTAGCGTAATCATTTGTTTTTTAATTGGAAACTAGTATGAAAGGTTTAATTAATTTTACTGGTTTGTATAGCTGTATATTAGATTTAAGTCGAGGTAAGAATTCTTTGATTTTCTAGGGGACGATAAGACCCTAGAAGCTTGATAAGCTTATATAAATTAGATTTAAAGTTAGGTTATTTTACTGGGGCGGTAGTAGTATGTGAACTACTTAATTTTTGGGGGGTCCTTAAAATAAAGATAAGTCGTATAAGTTACTCTAGGGATAACAGTGCTATATTTTTGGAGAGATCTTATCGATAAAAATGTTTGCAACCTCGATGTTGAATTAAAATTATCTTTATGCAGCAGAAGGTAATGAAGAGGGTTTGTTCAACCTTTAAATTTTTACATGATTTGAGTTCAAATCGGTTTGAGCCAGATTGGGTTTTATCTCTAGGTAGTGTATAATTTCTTTTTAGTACGAAAGGGGTGATTGAATTTTGTTTGGGTTGCTTTGGCGGAGATACGCGTGAGGCTTAGGACTTCAAGGGGGTTAAATGCCAAGCAGTATTTACGGGGTTAGTTCAGTAAAAGCGCTAAATATAAATAGTGGTCGCACTGTATTGCAGTAGTAAATACTATTTTAACCTTAGGTGATAAATTGGAGTTTTTGAGTTTAAATTATTGTTAAATAGTAGTGGAATTTAGAGTAGTTGTTAGAGGCTATTTTATGCTATTAATCATAGTCTTAGTAAGGGTAGCTTTTGTGACTTTGATAGAACAAAAGGTTTTGGCTAAGATACAGCGTCGCGCGGGGCCAGTATTTGTGGGGTATTGAGGGCTTTTACAACCTTTTTCTGACGCAGTCAAGCTTCTTAGTAAAGAGACTTTTACAGGAGGTGGGGTTAAGAGTTTAGTCTATTATAGAGCCCCTGTGGCGGGTCTGACCTTAGCCTTAGTGCTATGGCTGGTAACTCCTTTTTTAGAAGGAGGTTTGGAGTTGGTGTATGGGGTACTTTTTTTTATATGTGTAACAGGGTTGAAGGTGTATCCTATTTTAGGTAGGGGTTGGGTTTCTAATTGTAAGTATTCTATGTTAGGGAGCCTCCGCGCGGTTGCGCAGATAATTTCTTACGAGATTAGTATAGCAGTGGTTATGTTGATTTTAGCTTTTTTTAGAGAGTCATTTAGGTTTCATAAGTTATTGGCTAGGCAGTATTTAATATGGAATTTTTTTTTGTTTAGGCACATCGCACGTATTTGGATATTGTGTATATTTGCCGAAACAAACCGCACACCATATGATTTTTCGGAAGGTGAGTCTGAGTTGGTTTCCGGGTTTAACACTGAATATGGATCGGGAGGGTTTACTCTTATTTTTATAGCGGAGTACGCTAGAATTATACTTATAAGTATAGGTTATTCTATATTATTTTTAAGGAGGCATTTTGGTATAAATATTATAGTAAAATGCGTGATAGTCACTATTTGGGTAGTATGAATTCGAGGAGCGACACCACGTTTTCGCTATGATAAATTAATAAGACTTGCCTGGAAAAAATTTTTACCTGTAAGTCTTCTTTTATTTGTTTACTATTTAGGGGTAGGTCTGTTTATTAAAGTAATTTAAAGTTACGTAAATTTAATAAGATTTTTATAGAGGTTTAGATTTAGCCAAATTCAGATAGTCTAAATAGGGCGTTACATTGAAGCTGTGAAGGTAGTTTTCTTCTGGGTATAAAGTTACCTATATTAAGTCGAAGGCATGTGTAGCGTAATTAAATTATTTTTAAGTAGACTAGTAGACGCGGGCCATAAGAGCGGGTCTGCTACACGAGTGAAACCAAGGGGCTAATTTCTTCAAGCTAGGGCCCCTTGGTTTCACTCGTGTAGCAGACCCGCTGTGATAATAAAGACTAAAAACCCCACAGATAGTATAAAAGTAAGAGGGCTAGAATGTTTAGTCGTGATTGCTATAGGTAGAAGTAGAGTTAGCTCTACATCAAAGATAAGAAATAAAATAGATATTATGAAGAATCGGAGGGAGAAAGGGATTCGGGCTCTTTTGTTAGGGTCAAATCCGCATTCAAAAGGGGAGAGTTTTTCGTGGTCTGTCAAGGATTTTTTAGCAAAAGCTAAGGGAATTATAGTCAATAAACAGGTTAGTGCAGTGGAAATTAATATGTAAATAAGAATAATAGGCATTTTAAGATCTTCATCAATAAATAGAAGTAAAAAGAAAGAGTCACACTACGTCTACAAAATGTCAGTATCAAATAGAGAGCTCTATACCAGTGTGGTGGTGTCTTGAGAAATGGGCTGTGGTAAGCCGGGTTAAACAGACTGATAAAAAAATAGTGCCAATAACTACATGAAGCCCGTGAAAGCCAGTAGCGATGAAAAAAGTAGCGCCATAGACTGAGTCAGAGATAGTAAACGGAGCCTCTATATACTCTATTGCTTGGATAAGGGTGAAATATAAACCCAAAATTACTGTAGCGGCTAGGCCTTGGTTAGATTGAGTGTGTATATTTTCTATCATGGAGTGATGAGCTCAGGTGACTGTAACGCCTGAAGCCAACAGGATGGCTGTATTGAGTAAAGGCACTTGAAAGGGGTTAAAAGGTTTGATAGTAAAAGGGGGTCATAGGGCGCCTAACTCTTGGGTAGGTGCTAGCCTCCTGTGAAAGAAAGCTCAGAAAAAAGCAAAAAAAAAAAGAATTTCTGAAGTAATGAAAAGTAGTATACCTAACCGAAGGCCAGTAGTAACTTTTGCTGTGTGTAAACCTTCTAAAGAACTTTCTCGATAGATGTCTCGTCATCACTGGAAACTGACTAAAGATACTCTTATGAGCCCGACTAAAAAGAGAGATAAGGATAATTGGTGGAACCATATTACTAAACCAGTGGTGAGGAGCATAGCCCTTAAAGAAGCTGTGATAGGTCAGGGTCTTTTTTCGACAAGGTGGTAGGGGTGGCTATGAGTTGTCATTAGTTTCTAAATTCTGATATATAGAGTGTGATTAGCACTCTAAATACGTACGCTTGGATAAAAGCTACAGCTAACTCTAAAACTAGTAAAGTGAAGTTAGAGACGAAAATAATTGGCGTTAGAGGTATTGGGGCCGGGTTAGCTGAGCTAAGTAGAACAATTAGTAAGTGACCCGCTACTATATTAGCTGTTAGTCGCACAGTCAGTGTTAAAGGCCGGATTAGGTTACTAATTGTTTCGATTAAAACTATAAAAGGGGTTAGGATAGAAGGAGTACCTAGCGGAATTAAATGAGCCAGGAGGTTGGATGTGTTATTAATTCACCCATATATTATTATTGACACTCAGACGGGCAGGGCTAATGAAGCCGCTATTGACAATTGTCTTGTGTAGGTAAAAACATAAGGAAGTAGGCCAACGGTGTTGCCTACTATAATAATTATAAAAAAAGTGGTAGGTAAGATAAGAGTATAGACTAACTTATTGACTAAGGGCTTGAATTCTCTAATAAGGTAAGTGTATAAGTCTAAAAATCCCTTATTCACACGACAAGGTGACACCCACAGCAATAAAGGTAAAAAGGAGAAAGAAACAATAATAGAGACTCAGTTGCACGATAACAAATAAGGTGTTGAGGGGTCAAATACTGAAAAAAGGTTAGTTATCATAGTCAGGTAGTTAAATGAAAGTTTAAAGGTTCTCTATTTGTTTTAGAGTGGGTTTTATAAAAATAGATAGCGGCTTGCCCTCAGATGACAATAAAGATAATTAAAGTGAAGATAGGTAGTCAGAGTGAAGGGGCTATTTGCGGGATTAAAGTATACAAAGGTAACTTTAATTTGACAAATTAGCGTTATAGTTTAACTAATACTTTTCACTAAGAGTATGACTATAATAAGTTTAAAAGACTTACACCTATTCGGTCACAAAGTGAGGCACAAACTTCGATTCAGTTTAAAAAATTTTTTATGGGTATAGCTTCGACTTTAATTGGCATGAACCTATGGTTAGACCCACAAATTTCTCTACACTGACCGTAAAAAATACCAGGCCGTGTGATAGAGAATATTAGTTGGTTTAGTCGCCCCGGAATGGCGTCAGCTTTTAAGCCGAAGGCTGGCATACTTCAAGCATGAATTACATCAGCTCCTGTGGCTACTAATCGGATTTGTGTTAAAGTGGGTAGTGAAATTCTATTATCAGCCTCTAACAAACGAGCACTAGCTAATGTAGCCTGTGTTAACGGGGTAGAAGGAGTTATATAAGAGTCAAATTGGATCGCAGGAAAGTCTGAGTACTGATAGGACCAGTATCACTGATGCCCGATAGTCTTAATAGTGAGGTTTGGTGAAGACGGGTCATCTAGTAAATAAAGAACTTGGACCGAAGGTATAGCGATAAAAACAATAACGAGTACCGGGGCCACTGTCCAAATGAGCTCAATATTTTGTTGTTGCAGTAAGAACCGGTCTGTTAATTTGCAACTAGAGATAAAAATTATAGTTATTAACACAGTTAAAATAACAGTAATAAGGATAGATATGGTAGAGTCATGAAATGAGATTAGCTGCTCTATAGACGGTGAGGCCCTATCTTGGAAAGACACTATATGTCAAGTAGGCAATATCAAAGGGCTAAGCCTTTTGTAGCTTTTAAAGCTATCACATAGATCTGTCACTTTGATATTAATGGTAATTTTTTGTGTACAGCTGCTTATAGTTAGAACGGTAGCTATGGATAGGCGTCTCTTGGTAGCTATGATCTGCTGGGGGGTAGTATTGTTGTCACTCTAAAGGAGTTGATAAATTTATCGTAAACAGAATAAGGCGCTTGGCTAAGTAAGCTTCTGTAATTATAAGTACGAATGTAACTATTGCGAGTACGGAGATATAAGAGCCAATAGAGGACACTGAGTTTCAAGCTCTGAAAGCGTCTGTATAATCTGAGTACCGACGGGGTATCCCGGTTAGACCTATAAAATGTTGGGGAAAAAAAGTTAAGTTCACCCCAGTAAATATTAGATAAAAATGGGTTTTTGATAAAGCAATGTTATAATGTAAACCCGTAAATAGAGGAAATCAATGCAGGAACCCCGCAAAGATACCAAAAACTGCGCCTATTGATAGAACATAGTGGAAATGAGCAACCACATAGTAGGTATCGTGAAGAACAATATCTAATGAAGAGTTAGCCAACACAACCCCTGTTAGACCCCCAACAGTGAATAAAAAAATAAACCCCATAGACCAAATTAATGCCGTAGAAAAGTATAGTTTTCCTCCTTGGAGGGTCCCTAGCCAACTAAAAATTTTGATCCCAGTTGGGACAGCAATGATTATAGTGGCGGATGTGAAGTAGGCTCGGGTGTCTACGTCTATACCTACAGTGAATATATGGTGGGCTCATACGATAAAGCCCAGCAACCCGATAGCTAGCATAGCATATACTATTCCTAGAACACCGAAGGTTTCTTTTTTACCTGACTCTTGGGCGACAATATGGGAGATTATCCCAAAGGCAGGAATAATGAGGATGTACACTTCGGGGTGACCAAAGAATCAGAATAAATGTTGGTAAAGAATAGGGTCTCCTCCCCCGCTAGGGTCAAAAAATGATGTGTTGGTGTTTCGGTCTGTGAGAAGCATGGTTAAGGCTCCTGCTAGAACGGGTAAAGAAAGTAAAAGTAGGATTGTTGTGACTAAAATAGACCACACAAATAAAGGCATTTGTTCTATATTTATACCGGGGCTTTGTATATTAAAGATAGTGGAGATAAAATTAATTGCACCCAAAATAGAAGAGGCTCCAGCTAGATGCAACGAAAAAATAGCTAAATCAACTGCTGGCCCCCTATGAGCTACATTTCTAGCCAGAGGGGGGTACACAGTCCAACCTGTTCCAACTCCTCTTTCAACTACACCTCTTAAGACAAGAAGAGCTAGTGAGGGGGGCAGTAGTCAAAATCTTATATTGTTTATTCGCGGAAAGGCTATATCAGGAGCTCCGAGTATTAAAGGGGTTAATCAATTACCAAAACCCCCAATTATGATTGGTATCACTATGAAGAAAATCATAATAAAAGCGTGTGCTGTGACTATAACATTATAGAGCTGGTCATCCCCCATTAGATTACCTGGGGACCTCAATTCAGACCGGATAATAACTCTTAAAGAAGTCCCAGCTACGCTAGCTCAGGCTCCTAGAATAAAATAAAGAGTTCCAATGTCTTTATGGTTAGTTGAAGACAATCACCGTAT